GCTCTGATGATGATTCTGCCTTTGGTGTCTTTTATTGTAGGACGAGTTCTGGTGGCATAAAGATTACAATTACCATACATATAACAAGATTTCTCCATCCAAGAATTTGATTTGTTTTCTTGATGAATAGTTTTCTCCTTTTTGGTGTTCCATTTTTTTTCTACGTACGTCGTTTTTTAGGAGGCCTACACCCGTTGTGTGGTAATGGTGTTCGGTCTCGTAAAAAATGCAATCGGACGCCACTTCTAAAAATAGCTCGTAATGCTGCATCCCTTCCACGACCAACACCTTTTACCAAGACAACAGCTCGGTGCATACCTTGATCCACTACTGTGCGAATAGCATTTTCGGTTGTTGTTTGGGCCGCAAACGGCGTCCCCCTTCTTTTACCCTTGAATCCACAAGCGCCAGCAGAGGCCGAAGTAACCACTCGGCCTGATACATCAGTAACAGATACAATCGTATTGTTAAAACTTGCTTGAACGTGAATAATTCCTTTGGGTATTTTCCGTATACTTTTACGCAAACGAGTGCGTCTATTCCTATTCGAACTATATCTTCGTAAAGTTTTTGCCATATTTTATCATATTTCTAAAGATAAGTTAGAGAGATATGGAAATATCCATGTTGATTTGAAAATAGATTTTTTGTTTGTTTTTATTCTATTTTTTTACTTTCTAAAATTCTTTTTTTTTTTAGAAAAAAGGTTATCGCTGTCTTTGTTTATGTCGTGGATTGGAACAAATGACTCTAATTCGCCCTTTCCTACGGATCAGCCGACACCTTGTACAAATTTTACGAACAGAGACTTTTAATTTCATATTTTTTATTGCTTAACCTTGAATCTATTTGCTTGGAAGAAACTAGTGTTCTTTGGAGTCGCGACTGGAATCCTGTTACATTAGAATTCAATCCTTTTTGAAAGTCAAAACCTCCAATTCCAATTTTCCATTTTGTTTGTGAGATCGCAAATACCCTCAAACACCTTCACCAAATTCCTACCTTTCCTTTATAGAATAGGTCTTTTTTCCAATTTTCCATTTTGTTTGTGAGATCGCCAATACCCTCAAACACCTTCACCAAATTCCTACCTTATCCTTTATAGAATAGGTCTTTTTTTTTGCTTGAATTCACCCAAATGACGAAAAAAATCGATTACGATTTGCAAAGAAAAGTTTTCTTTCGAGAATCAGAAAGATTTTTCTTAATACTTGACTGGTCTGTTTCCGCAAGCCGATCTATTATGATTTTCATCGAAAAGTTTTCTTTCATATCTTTTTTTTATTAAAAGTAATAGCTTCCCTTGCTGTTTCTGCTGATTCTTATAATCAGCTCTGATGATGATTCTGCCTTTGGTGTCTTTTATTGTAGGACGAGTTCTGGTGGCATAAAGATTACAATTACCATACATATAACAAGATTTCTCCACCCATTCTTTTTAGTCGAGCCTCTCGGTCTGTCATAATACCCTTAGAAGTAGAAAGAATTGCAATCCCCATTCCGCCCAAAATCCTAGGAATTTTTTGATAGTTAGAATAGATTCGTAGACCGGGTCGACTGACCCGTTTAAAATTTAAAAAAGTTCTATACGGACCCTTCCTATTCCTTCTATGGCGTAGGGTTAAAATCAAAAAGGATTTGTCGCTTTCCCGATGTGTCCTCGTATTTTTGATAAAACCCTCTCGTAACAGTATTTTCACAATGTTTTGGGCGATGTTAGTACATGTTATTCGAACGGTCTCTTTTTTAGCCATATCGGCATTTCTTATAGAGGTTAATATGTCAGAAAGAGTGTCCTTACCCATGATAAACTAAATTGTTGCCTTCAAATTTTTTATAATCAACATGTATTTTGATTTCTGAATTCTTAAAGGTATATACCTGAGACATAATCTCCCATACTGATAAATGGATTTCATTCAAATACTAGATCACAGTTTCCTTTGAAAAGACTTCTTATATTATTTCAGGCGCTAATGACCTCATTTTGCTGAACTTTGTACCTTTGAATTCTTCGGTGATCGCACCAAGAATGCGAGTTCCTACTGGATTTTTGTCTTTATTAATGACAATTGCAGCATTGTCATCATATCGTATTATCATACCATCATCACGTTTGAATTCTTTACAAGTCCGTACAATTAAAGCTTTGATCACTTCTGATCGTTTTAGAGCCGAAGTTGGCATTGCTTCCTTAATCACAGCAACAATAATGTCGCCAATATGAGCATATCGTGGATTACTAGCTCCTACGATTCGAATACACATCAATTTCCGGGCACCGCTGTTGTCCGCTACATTCAAAAGGGTCTGAGATTGAATCATATCGTTTTTTTGTTTTTTTGTTTTTTTGTTTAGCCTGCTCTTTCGACGCAAAGCACGAAGTAAAAAAAAAGAAATCTTTTTTGTCCAAAAAACCTGCAATTCTTTTTTTTTATCCCCAAGGCTTCCTTACTTATTTTGGTTCTACATTCCTATTTCGAAATAATGAATTGAGTCCGTATAGGCATTTTTGATGCAGCTATTTCAATAGCCTTTCTAGCTATATTTTCCGCTACTCCGCCCATTTCATAAAGTATTCTACCCGGTTTAACCACAGCTACCCAATATTCGGGAGATCCTTTACCCGACCCCATACGCGTTTGTGTAGGTTTGACTGTAACGGGTTTGTCTGGAAAAATACGCACCCATATTTTTCCACCGCGACGTACATTTCGTGTCATTGCTCGCCGCCCTGCTTCTATTTGTCGAGAGGTGAGCCAAGCGGGTTCAAGTGCTTGAAGAGCATATTTACCGAAAGAAATACGACTGCCTCCAGAAGATCTTCCTTTCATTCTTCCTCTATGTTGTTTACGGAATTTGGTTTTTTTTGGACTCAACATATCAATTCTATTCTATCCTTTTTCGAATTCTTATGCAACCCTCTAGAATTGTTCCTTTTTTTGGTTGAACAAAAAACGAACGAAAGAATTTTTCATTTTTTGTTCTAGCATTGGATAGTAGGATTTCCCGTCTCAAAAGATCCAAACTTTTATACCCAATACCCCATGGATAGTTAGAACTTGAGTGGAACCAAAATCGATTTTAGCGGTAACGGTTTGGAGAGGGACTCGACCCTTTCTAAGCCATTCGACGCGTGCCATTTCTTGTGCTTTTCCGCCAATACATCCGGAAATTTGTACTTGAATTCCCTTTTTATATGCTTTTTCGACTAATTGAACAGCCTTTTTCATTGCTTTGCGAAATGAAACTCTCTTCTTTAATTGGTCGGCTATAAATTCTCCAAGAATAGTAGGGTCTCCGTAAGGGTTTTTCATTTTTCTAACAGCAATATTCAGTTTTCGGTTGTGAATGAAGTGAATGGCTTTTTTTAAACTTACCTGTAATTCTTTGATTTTGGTTTTGGGCGGTTCATCCTCTGTTAATAAGTTTGAGAATCCCATATAGATTATGACTTTAACCACATCGATTCTTTTGTCAATCTGTATTCGTGAAATTACATCCGTAACGGAGGAGATTCTCTTCTTTTCTATATAATTTTTAATGTGTTCTCGTATTTTGTGATCTTCTTGTAGGCCTTCAGAATAATCTTTTCGTTCTTCAAACCAAATAGAGTGATGGGTTTGGGTTGTACCAAGTCGGAAACCTAATGGATTTATTTTTTGTCCCATAATACCTCCCTACTATACATAGGTTTTCTGATATATTCTTCATATTTTTCGTTTAATGATATATCCCTCAATACGATAGTGATATGACAAGTGGATCTTTTTATCGGATAACTCTGTCCCTTAGCTCGAGGTTTGAATTTTTTCGCAGTAGTCCCCTCATTGACTTCGGCTTTACTAATGATTAAACTTGTTTCGTCGAAATTCATATTGTGAATACCGTTTGCTGCTGCGGAATAAATTAATTTTAAAATTGGATAACATGCTCGATAAGGCATGAGGGCTAGTATCATCAGTGTTTCTTCGTAGGAACGTCCACGAATCTGATCAATCACTCTTCTCGCTTTGTGAGTAGACATAGGAATATGTTTACCTAAAGCCGATACTTCTGTATATTGCTTCTTCTTTGTTTTTTTTATCATGGCGTACCTCCCCCTCTCACTAATGACCGATAATTATCTATATTCATTTTATTAACGACGAGATTTAGGATCACTTTTTCTTTTAACAGGTTTAGTATCACTTTTTCTTTTAACAGGTTTAGTATCACTTTATTAACGACGAGATTTAGGATCACTTTTTTTTTTTAACAGGTTTAGTATCACTTTTTCTGTTAACAGCTTTAGTATCACTTTTGCTTTTAACAGCTTTAGTATCACTTTTGCTTTTAGAGTTTGGTTTATTAAAAATTCTAGTGGGTACAAAATCTCCCAATTTATAATTGACCATATATTTCGTTATAGGAATAGGCACATGTTCCCTCCCGTTATGGATATAAATAGTGTATCCGATCATTGAGGGTATAATGGTAGATGCACGCGACCAAGTTTTTAGGAAATCTTTCTGGGCCTTGGCATTCAGTTTCTCGATTTGATTTAATAAATGATTCGCTACAAAAGGGTTTCTTTTTACTGAAGGGAACGGCTTTTTGTTTTGTTTTTTAAATGAACGGAACACAGTCAATTCCTCCTTATTGAATTCTTATTTTATTCTTGAAACTTTTTTCTTGTTTCTTTTTGAAAGACGATGAAATCAATTCTCTTTTTTCTCCTATTTACTACGGCGACGAAGAATCAAATTATCATTATATTTTTTCCTTTTTCTAGTTCTTATTCCGAGTGCAGGACGGCCCCATGGGGTTGCGGGTTTTTTTCTACCAATTGGGGCTTTCCCTTCACCACCCCCATGGGGGTGGTCTACAGGGTTCATAGCTACTCCTCTTACTACAGGACGCTTCCCTAGCCAACGTTTAGATCCGGCTCTACCCAAACTTTTCCGGTTCACTCCAACATTCCCCACTTGTCCGACTGTTGCTGAGCAGTTTTGGGATAT